TTGAGAAAAAGAAAGATATTTGTAGATTGTTCAAATTTCTATGTATACTAAACTATTCCAATTCCATATACATAATTTTTAGTAATTTCTGTTTTAATTTTCTTTAAGTGTCTTCTTTCTTATATCTCCTTTTCCTTCAGATAAATCGAAAACTCCAGAGTCTATCTTCCCCCCGCTCAAAGAAAAAAAGTCTTTTTTATTGAGTTTTCTCTCGTAGAAAGAGAGAAAATTTCCTATTTTTTTCGTTAAAGTCTAGAAAAAAATACAAGACTGGAAATGAAAGTATCTTTTTCGCATCCATTCTTCATTACACCGTCGTAACCAAAATTCGGATGCAGCGATATAGAAATGTTTGGGACATGAAACCACGATCTGATAGCTATACATCTAAATAGACTTCGATAGATAGAAATTCATCTTGATCCGGAATTAAAGAAAGATAATGGAAATCGCTCTTATCTTGTGACTTGGAAGAAAGGTTTCTCCGTAGAGGGAGGGAATAACAATTTTTTTCCCTAGAAAATCTAGGAACAAGAAGATTGAATCGGAAATTTCGACAAATTCTTTCAAAGTTCAAAGAAATGAAATTCAAAAAGGGGGTGGTGTTCTAATTCAAATTCCATCTCTATCGAATTTGAATATCAGAATAGCGGATCTAGTCAGAATTAAATGGGTCAGGTCCACTTACTTTTTCTTTTGTTGATTTCGAATCCTTTCAATGCAAAGGTATAATGGAAAATAGGGATTTTTAGTGATTCAAGGGGCGGCTTATGCTTATTTCGAATAATGAAAATTTGCCGAATAACTGTTCCACTTCTAACTAGAACTACTATACTCTAACTCAGTATAAAGCCCCCTATCGGATTTGAACCGATGACTTACGCCTTACCATGGCGTTACTCTACCACTGAGTTAAAAGGGCTTATTTTATTTAATTACCAAACGAGTCTGTATAGAAAATCTCTATATGCGCAAAGATTCTATATAGCCATTCTATATCTATATTATACTCTATACTTCTATTTCTATAATTCGATTATAATTATACATAAATATAGAATATATGCAGGAGACTCCTAGTGGGTAGTTACTTATTTTTGAATAATCAAATGGATTTGCCTAACAGGTCGAAGGTAAAATGAATTGTTTCAAGACCGGTCCCCTTTTCTTTGATCCCTATCAAAAAAAAATTCACGTCGTTGATACATAACATCCATGTACACTTACCGATTGGACGGAAAAAAAATTCAAGATATTTCATCGAATGATGAGATTCGACTTGTCTCCTTGAACTAAAGTCTTAGAGAAATTTTTCGATAACTTCTTGATTCCGCTTACTCGATTTATTTTAGTAGAGTTATAGGGTTATATAGCGAATGTCAATTCTAATGTCTAATGAATGATTCATGAATAGGAATGACGAATCCAAAAATTCTAGACCATTCTGAAAAATGGAAAGATCCAAAGGATCTAATCATTCCATTATATTGTATTGACAATTTCAAAAAATTGATCATACTATGATCATAGTATCAGGTAGGTTGGTCAAGTCGGCCCCCATCGTCTAGTGGTTTAGGACATCTCTCTTTCAAGGAGGCAACGGGGATTCGAATTCCCCTGGGGGTAGGGTACTACGAAAGGAAGTTGATCGTGGATTACCAATAAGCCGAAAATTCATTTTTCCTGGGTCGATGCCCGAGCGGTTAATGGGGACGGACTGTAAATTCGTTGGCAATATGTCTACGCTGGTTCAAATCCAGCTCGGCCCAATAATGCGCCAATCCACCATGAGATTGTATAAACCCCGATACGAAGATCAAAAAGAATAAAATTTTCTGCTAGATCCCTTATTTCACTGGGATTGTAGTTCAATTGGTCAGAGCACCGCCCTGTCAAGGCGGAAGCTGCGGGTTCGAGCCCCGCCAGTCCCGACGGATCCAATAAATGCAAAAATGCATTTTTCCCTTTCTATGAACTAGTAAAGGGTGTCGGGGGACATACTCTCATTTCCAAAGCAAAGGGGAGTCCTTATTTCTTTTTTCTTTACTTTTTTTTTCGTTTCGCTTTTATTGTTTGTTTAGGTTTGTAACTATGTGATTAATCGAAGTGGAGAGGCAATCTGATGATCCTTCAGCGGATGATTGTCCAAGGAAGACGCAAGGTAGGTTATAGACAAAAACAAAGAAAGCAATGCTAAATAAAGAAATTTTCGATTGATTGGGTCAGGAATCCAAATTTGGATTCGGTATGGATAAAAGAACTTCCTATGTTATACTAATCAAGTCCCAACGACGAATTGATTTGATAGATCAGATATTGTTATTCATGATATTGATCCTATTCAATATCATCGAGAGGTAATTCATTGAATTTAGAGACGAAAGATTTATCATCTCTAGGGGATTAAATCCCGAGTTATTGCGAAGTAAAAAAACCAATGAGATTATGGAAGTAAATATTCTTGCATTTATTGCTACTGCACTATTCATTCTAGTTCCTACCGCCTTTCTACTTATCATTTACGTAAAAACAGTCAGTCAAAATGATTAATTTAATTGCATTTTCAAATTAATGTGAATGAAACTTTTCCTCTGAGTTCTGATCAAAAATTGACGAAGTCCAATGAAAAGGATTCGAATTTCACGTCTTCACTTAAATGAAATGAGCGCACTAGAATCGGAAGTATTCTAAGAGATAGATGGGATGGTAGAAGGATTCATCTAGTTCTTTCTTACTATCCCATCTATCTCTTAGTCTATAAACTTAGTCTCTAAAGTTCTAATCTAGAATCTAGAATAAAGATAAAGGTTTAAGTTTCGATAGATCAATCTACAATATTCTCTTCATAGATGTGGAAATTAATTCCATATATTGTATGGAATTGACATAAGACCCAATTTGCTACATCCATTTGTTCCGATCAATCGGAACAAATTCTTATCTTAGGATTCGAATTCCTTTCAATAAAAATAAAGAAGAGGAAACCTCACCGATTTTTAACGCCCAAACAATGATATGAAATAAAATAAGTCGATAAAGCATAAATCGCCTTTCTCAAATTACGCTAAATGCCCAATAGGTGTGTATGTGATTCGTCCGAGGCAAGATCTTATTATTGCATAGTCTCTTGTTAGACAACCACTATCTCTATATCATTTCTCATAGAGAGTGCGTATACACTTACCAAAACGAGTTCTTCTTTGAACAGTAAAGAGGAAAAGAAATGAAAAAAAGGTCCGGTCTTCCTCACTATCCACCTATATCTATAAAGATAGTAAGAACCCATTCCACTGATTGAAATAGAAAATTTCGGAAGAATTTCGAATTTTAGGTTGGAATAAATTTCCAACCATCAGAATCCCTTTCTTTTCGAAATACAAACATGGGAATCGCTGAAATATCTCTTTGATTGAAAGAGTATGATTCATATCATAGATTACTCCATTGGATTCCAATGAGATTCGAAATTCGGAGATTTGTAGTTTAAATAGTTCAAAACGCGTTGCAGAACGATCTATAAAACAATTGCTACGGTTTGATTCTTGAACTCAGTTAGTAGTCCTTCTAGAGTCCACTTCTTCCCCACACTACGAGTGAAAGGGAAAATGTAAAGACTACCATTAAAGCAGCCCAAGCGAGACTTACTATATCCATGTGAATTATGTCCCCTATCTCTATCTCTATAAATACAAAGCAATTATTCCATTATTCCTCATTAATAATATAATAGTTGAACCACTGGTGCAGAGTCAAAAAGGGATTCTGACCGAAGACTATTGAGAAAGCAATCCAAAAAATCGATTATGATTTCGAATTGGGGAAGATTAAACAATTAAAAAATATAAAATACGCGGTAACATCCGAAGGGAATGAGAACATGTAGGAATAAAAAGAAGAAGATCCATTTTTTTTGTTTTGTTGACCTTCGGAAGTCAACACAGAAGGGGAGAAATCACTAAAAAAGGGAAATCACTATCTAATACAGACCAGACCTCTATTTCTCCATTTGATCGAATCCCTCTTTCCCGATTATCGCTGTGAAACAGGGGTATCGGCTAGGGCTTGCTGAAAAGAGAGCCTTTCTTTTTGTCCCTTTTTCTATAAAAAAAAAAAAAAAAAAAATCAATCCAATCTAATATGGATTGTATACCTGAACACCCAGAGATTCTTGTGAGTCCGCAGTATAGAAAGCAACCTCTGGCCCTTTCCAAAACTATTAATTGAATTTCCTATCAGGCTCTACAATCTGAGTCAAGATCCAGCCATTAGACACTCCCTTAGTATATAGTTAGTATATAGTTACTATATAGATAGAAGGGAATCTGAAGTCTTAATAGCCCCTCTACCGTGGAACCGTGGATTCGAATATTTCCTTGAATCCTCGTTCGCATCTAGGATTCACAATCTTTTTTTTTAAAGACCTTCCGATCACATGCTTAGAATCAAACAAAGCATCGACGGTCTGTTTCCTCTGTCTGCTTCTACCGGGGAAGAATTCTGCGAATTCTATCAGCAGAACAGAAGAGAAGCAGAGATTTCAAGTTTTTTGTTGATCAGGCGACACCCGGATTTGAACTGGGGAAAAAGGATTTGCAGTCCCCCGCCTTACCACTCGGCCATGTCGCCAAAATTCTAGAAAATAGATGAAAATTTTCCCAAATTACTGAATTCTTATTGTACTTGCATTTTTACTCCTGTTTTCCGTAATCCTTTTCCTAAAAGAAGGACCCCTTTTGATTGCATTTGATCCATCCCTTCGATTGATTTATAGTATCTGAAAATACACAATGCCAAAAAAATTCTCTCGCTTTTCTATTGCGAAACCAAATATGTATTTTCAGCCGACTAATTTGAACCAGTACCTCTTGATTACTTCCTTCGAATTCATGAACAATTCTGGGATTTGACTCTCAAATTGTGTTTTCCTAATGACCTAAAAAATACAAAATTAGACAGAATCAATTAGTATTTATTTTTTCAATCAAAAATGCCTTTCAATT